ATTTATCACCTGTGTCTACTATTTAGGCAGAATGCCGTCGCCTATTATCACTAAGAAACTGAAAGAAACCTCAGAAACAGAAGAAAAGGGAGAAAGTGAGGAAGAAATCGATGTAGAAACAACTTCTGAAACGAAGGCGACTAAACAGGAACAAGGGGGATCCACCGAAGAAGACCCTTCCCTTTGTTCGGAAGAAAAAGAGGATCCGGACAAAATAGATGAAACGGAAGAGATCCGGGTGAATGGAAAGGAAAAAACAAAAGATGAATTCCACTTTAAAGAGACATCCTATAAGGATAGCCCTGTTGACGAAGATTCTTATCTTGATGGGTATCAAGAGAATTGGGAATTGGGAAGACTTAAAGAAGAAAAAAAAGAAAAGACCCATGCCCATTTCCGGTTTGAAAAACCTCTTATGACTTTTTTTTTCGATTATAAACGATGGAATCGTCCATTTAGATATATAAAAAATGATCTATTTGAAAATGCTGTACGAAATGAAATGTCACAATATTTTTTTTATACATGTCCAAGTGATGGAAAAGAAAAAATCTCTTTTACGTATCCGTCACTAAAAATTTATTATAAAATAATTATAAAATAAAAAGATTAATAAAAATATTAATACATAAGATAAATACAAGAATAGATAAGACGAAATTCGTCCACCTCCCATATATTTGATCCCTTCTCCCATAAATAAACTTGCAACCCCAACCCCATTTATAATTCCATCAATTATACGTCTATCAAAAAACTGAATGAGTTCGGCTAATCTTCTTATACTCATGATTAAGACTCTAGTATAAAAAATGTCTATGTAACCACGATTATATGACCAATTGTATACCACTTTTTTTATTTGGTCCAAGATAATTCTTTTAGGACCCCTTTTTACAAATGAATTGATTAAGTCCAAATTCTTAAAAGATGAATAAACAGACCCATATAAAATGGATGCTATAAATAGTCCAAAAAGAGCTATACTTACTGAAAAAATTGCATTTGTAAAAAATTCATACCAATTCATAGAATAGTTTGAATTTTTATTCAAAAGGTTTCTCGATGGAGTTAACCATTTCGATAATATATCAAAATCTACTACTCCTTGATCAAAATCAATTCCTATTGATCCCATGAACAAAGTAAATAGTGTTAATATAAGAAGAGGAAATAGCATAGTATTGTCCGATTCGTGAGGATACATGTAAGTGTATTTATTTATAAAAGAAGTACTCAAGTATCGCATTCTATTTTTTATATTATCATTAATTTGATATGTATCCTTTGAAAAAAAGAAGATCTTATTATTAATTGTTGATAAAAGTGAATTTCTATTGACTACTTTCGGTATTGCTTTTCCCCATAGAGATATGGAATAGAATGAACTATTTTTAGTACTACTATAATTTTGAAAATGAACACGCAAATGCCCATCAAAGGTTAGTAAATACATTCGAAACATATAAAATGCGGTTAATCCCGCTGTAAAACAAGCTATTATTGCAAAAATTGGTGAATACAACCAACTATCATTAATAATTTCATCCTTGGACCAAAAACAAGCAAGAGGCGGAATACCACAAAGAGAAAGTGTACCTAATAAGAAAGTAGTTCTTGTAATTGGAACATATCTTGTTAAACCGCCCATAAGAACCATATTCTGACTTTTATCGGGTGAATATCCAACAATAGGTTCCATAGAATTAATAATGGATCCGGATCCCAAAAACAATAAAGCTTTAGAATAGGCATGAGTTATTAAATGGAATAAGGCAGCTCGATAAGAACCTATACCTAGAGCTAACATAATATAACCCAGTTGAGACATTGTGGAATAGGCTAAACTTCTTTTAATATCTCTTTGAGCGAGAGCCAAAGTAGCTCCTAATAGTACTGTTATTATGCCTATTAAAGAAACGAAATTCATTACGTAAGGTATAACTCTGAAAAGAGGAAGAAGCCGAGCTACAAGAAAAATTCCCGCTGCTACCATGGTAGCAGCGTGTATAAGAGCCGAAATGGGGGTGGGCCCCTCCATAGCATCAGGTAACCATATGTGAAGAGGGAATTGTGCAGATTTAGCAATTGCGCCGATGAATAATAAAAAGGCGCAGAGAGTAACAAATGTAGAATTGACCCCATTACTATGGATCAAGTTATTAACTATTTTGAACAAATCCCGAAATTCTAAACTGCCAGTTATCCAATAAAAAGCTAAGATTCCTAATAATAAACCAAAGTCTCCTACACGATTAGTTATAAAGGCTTTTTGGCAAGCACTTGCTGCAACCGGTCGTGTAAACCAAAAACCTATTAATAAATATGAACACATTCCCACGAGTTCCCAAAAAATATAAATTTGTATCAAATTGGAACTAGTAACTAATCCCAACATGGAAGTATTAGAAAAACTCATATAAGCAAAAAATCTCAAATATCCTTGATCATGAGACATATAATTGTCACTATAAATAAGAACCATGATTCCAACAGTAGTAATTAGTATTAACATAATAGAAGTAAGTGGATCGATCAAGTGTCCAAACTCTAAGGAAAAATCATTATTGATAGTCCAAGACCATAAATATTGATAAATAAAACTTCCATTTATTTGCTGAATAGACAGACTGGCCGAAAAGGCCATAGTTATACTTAGCAGTAAAACACTAGTAAAACCCCACATACGACGAATATTTTTTGTTGCTGTAGGAATAAACAGAAGTCCAAATCCTATTGACATAGTAACTGGAAGTGGAAGAAAGGGTATTATCCATGCGTATTGATATGTTTGTTCCATAAAAAAATATTTGTTTTTTTATTGTTATAAATTTAATTGTTTCAAATCCACCAACCAAAAGAACAATAATAAAAGAAATCAACAAAAAAAATAAAAAAAAAAAAAAAATTATTATCTATTTCATTTAGCCCTATATATATGTGATATGGCATAGGTATATATACATGGATATGTATATATAATTCATAATCTTTTGTTATATTTTGTATATATGTATATATTTATTTTTACATATTTACATATATATTATATAATTATATAGAATTATATTTATATTATTATGATATGTTTTACATGTTTTGAACAAAGTATTTATTATCCATGGGATAAGTATGGATAATGACGAAAAAACGATCTAAATATATGTCTTTCACATACAATAATAAAAATTAGTATTTTGTTTTTGAATGGCGGTTCCAAAAAAGCGTACTTCTCGATCAAAAAAACGTATTCGTAGAAATATTTGGAAGAAGAAGGGATATTTAACGGCAGTAAAAGCTCTTTCTTTAGCTAAATCGGTTTCCACTGGGCATTCAAAAAGTTTTTTTGTGCAACAAACAAGTAATAAAATTTTGGAATAATCTAAATCGACATACCATTAAGGACTTAAAAATTTTTAAGATATTTTTTAAGACATAATGATTCACATTAACTAATGTATTGAATGTATTTAACTCCTTAATATCAATATTAGTAAGAACTAACTGCTGTGGCGTGTTATATAGTAAATAATAATTCTTATGTTTACTGGCTTCTTAGTATAGTACTAAGTATTCTAATTTTTCTTTATCAATTAAATATTCTATTGTGAAAATTTAATTGATAGAGAAAAAGTTTTTTGTTATATGCCTAGCCCAAAACCTCTTTTTTTTTTTTTATTAATCTTTTTAATTTTCAATACATTAATTAAAAAATCATCTAAAAAAAAAAAGATGATTTTTAGTTCTATAACTCGACCCTAGGCCCGGAACAGAACTAGATAGTTCTGACTCTTTTGGTATAACTCCATTTTTACATTCTAAACTAGATACATGAAAGTTGATTCTTAAAGCTAAACCCTACGGCGATACTTAGTAAACATTCAAATATTAATTTAAATAAGTCTTTTTCATCTTTTTCATCGGTTCTAACATTTACTAACTATATTGAATCCTTGAATCTTGACCATTCAACCTGAATTGATTATTATTTATTAATATTTCAAATAAGCCGCCATGGTGAAATTGGTAGACACGCTGCTCTTAGGAAGCAGTGCTAGAGCATCTCGGTTCGAGTCCGAGTGGCGGCATCCCCTAAATAGGGACACAGTGGATCCTATAATATATTTAATTCTCAATTTTAATTATATAATGGAGAACCCCCGCCCTTTTTATGATATTTGCAACTTTAGAACATATATTAACTCATATCTCTTTTTCGATTATTTCAATTGTGATTACGATTCATTTTATGACCTTATTAGTCCACGAAATCGTAGGATTACGCAATTCATCGGAAAGAGGTATGATAGCTACCTTTTTATCTATAACAGGATTATTAGTTATTCGTTGGATTTATTCGGGTCATTCCCCATTAAGTAATTTATATGAGTCATTAATCTTCCTTTCATGGAGTTTATCCATTATTTATATGATTCCTAAAATACGGAATAATAAAAATTATTTAAGCGTAATAACCGCGCCAAGTGCTATTTTTACCCAAGGTTTCGCCACATCGGGTCTTTCAACCGAAATGCATCAATCCGCTATATTAGTACCCGCTCTACAATCTCAGTGGTTAATGATGCACGTAAGTATGATGCTATTAAGCTATGCAGCTCTTTTATGTGGATCATTATTATCAGTCGCTCTTTTAGTCGTTACATTTCGAAAAAACATCGATATGTTTTTTAAAAGCAAGAATTTAATAATTAAATCATTTATTGTTGGCGAAGTCGAATATTTGAATGATAAAAGAAGTGTTTTTAAAAACACTTCTTTTATTTCATTTCAAAATTATTACAAATATCAATTGACTCAGCGTTTAGATTATTGGAGTTATCGTGTCATTAGTTTAGGCTTTACCTTTTTAACCATAGGCATTCTTTCTGGAGCAGTATGGGCTAATGAGGCTTGGGGATCTTATTGGAATTGGGACCCTAAGGAAACTTGGGCATTTATTACTTGGATCATATTCGCGATTTATTCACATACTAGAACAAATAAAAGTTTACAAGATACACATTCGGCACTTGCGGCTTCTATAGGATTTCTTATAATTTGGATATGTTATTTTGGGATCAATCTATTAGGAATAGGTTTACATAGTTATGGTTCATTCACATTAACATCTAATTGAATAAACGATACATAACATAAGAACATCATCTCATATGTATCTCGAGTTTTTGCGAACCATTTTATTTCTGGAGTCAAATGGTTCGCAAAAACTCGAGATACATCTCATTACAACTCTAATTCACTTTATTTTACAGAATTATAAGACTTGCCGTCTCATTAATAAAAACTATCTATAAAAAATAATTAGATAAGATAGCTTGTACCTTGTCAACTGATAGTAAGAAAATAAAATCGGGATAAATACCAATACCTATTATTGGTAAAAAGAGACAGATCGAAACAAAAAGTTCTCGTGGTCCAGAATCCACAAAATTAGAATTTGGAACATTGAATAACTTGTATCCGTAGAACATCTGACGTAACATAGATAATAAATAAATAGGAGTTAATATCATTCCAATTGCCATTCCAAAAGTAATTAGTACTTTTGGAATTAAAAGATATTTTGAGCTGGTAATTATTCCAAAAAATACTACTAATTCTGCAACAAAACCACTCATCCCTGGCAATGCAAGAGAAGCCATCGAAAAGCTACTGAACATTGTAAATATTTTCGGCATCGGGACAGCTATTCCCCCCATTTCGTCGAGAGAAACAAGAGGTATTCTATCACAACAGGTTCCTGCCAAGAAAAAAAGTGCAGCACCAATAAATCCATGAGAAAGTATTTGTAGAATGGCTCCATTTAGTCCCATGTTGGTTATGGAACCAATTCCTATAATTATGAAACCCATGTGAGATACAGAGGAATAGGCTATTCTCTTTTTTAAATTGCGTTGACCAAAAGAGGTTAAAGCCGCATAGATTATTTGTATTGTTCCCACTATCACCAACCACGGAGAAAATATGGAATGAGCACGGGGTAATAATTCCATATTGATCCGAATCAATCCGTATGCTCCCATTTTTAATAAAATTCCGGCAAGAAGCATACATGTACTGTAATGTGCTTCTCCATGGGTATCTGGTAACCATGTATGTAGGGGTATGATCGGCGATTTGACAGCATAAACAATAAGGAAGCCAAAATAGAATATTATTTCCAATGCCATAGGATATGATTGATTAGCAAGTCTTTCAAAATCTAATGTTGGTTCAGTGGAGCCATATAAACCCATACCTAGAACTCCTATTAATAGAAAAATAGAACCCCCTGCAGTGTACAAAATAAACTTTGTAGCCGAATATAAGCGCTTCTTTCCTCCCCACATGGATAAAAGTAAGTAAACAGGAATTAATTCTAACTCCCACATGATAAAAAAAAGTAAAAGGTCTCGAGAAGAAAATGATCCTATTTGACCACTGTACATTGCTAACATAAAAAAATGGAATAATCGTGAATTTCGAGTAACTGGCCAAGCCGCTAAAGTAGCTAAAGTAGTAATAAATCCTGTCAATAAAATGGGTCCCACGGAAAGCCCATCGATTCCCAGTCTCCAGTGAAAATCCAAAATATTTATCCATTTCCAATCTTCTTCCAATTGGATTAAGGGATCGTCCAATTGGAAATGATAACAGAATGCATAGGTCGTTAAAAGGAGTTCTAATAAGCATATACATATAGTATACCATCGAAACACCTTATTCCCCTTATGGGGAAGAAAAAAAATAGAAGAACCCGCGAATATAGGCAAAACAACAAGTATTGTTAACCAAAACCAAGTAAAATGACTCGTGATAAAGACAAGATACGCTTTGACCAGAAAAGCCCGTGCTCGGAACAATATATTGATTTTATCGAGTACGGGCTTTTGTCGGTAAATGAGGAATCAAATGATTCAAGTGGAGTTTTTGTAACGTATCAATTAATAAGATAGACCCATGCTGCGAGTTGTTTCATGCCATAAATAAACACGGACACTCAAAAAGTCTGTCGGGCAAGCGGATTCACATCTCTTACAACCCACACAATCCTCGGTTCTTGGTGCGGAAGCAATTTGTTTAGCTTTACATCCGTCCCAAGGTATCATTTCCAATACATCTGTGGGGCAGGCGCGCACACATTGAGTACACCCTATACATGTATCATAAATTTTTACTGAATGTGACATTAAATCTATAAATTCCCGTTTTGAACATAAAAAATTTTCGATCTGGTATGGTAAAACTAAATGGTAGTAAATTAATTATATGTTTATATTGTAGACACCAGATGAATCAATGATTTATTAATTTTTTTAAGAATCAATATATTTCTAAATTTGTTCATGAAAAAGTGCCAAGATACTTTGATTTCTCTTTAAACAACCACAGTCATACAATACAAGTCGCACATCTGAATTCAAATTGGTCAACAAATAATACAATATTTAATTAATATTAATGGAATTTTAATTCTATTTTAAATTCAAATAAATCTAACAAATTAATATAAATTATTATTTTATTATTATATAATTTATATAATGAAAATCAATGATTATATAATGAATATTATTATATAATTTATATAATGAAAATCAATTATTACATAATGAATGATTACGACTAATTTAATTATTCAACAAATTTGCTTGATTGATACGAGTTGATTTTTTGTTATGATGGATCGATGAAACAATAGCTAATCCAATAGCAGCTTCAGCTGCTGCAATAGCTATAACAAAAATTGAGAAAATGTCTCCTTTTAATTGGCGACTATCAAATAAATCAGAAAATGTTACGAGATTGATATTAACTGAATTTAGTATAAGCTCAAGACACATAAGTGCTCTAACCATGTTTCGACTTGTGATTAATCCATAGATACCGATAGAAAATAAATAGACACTCAAAAAAAGTACATGCTCGAACATCATTGACTAACTCCTCATCAATTTAGATTCATTTAAATATGAATAACAATTCAACTTATTTCATTGACTAGATATAGAACAAAATATTACAGAACAATAGAAGGTATTGGCAATAGATTTAACTAAAAACCTTAAACCTTTTTTATTTCAAATTCTAAAAATTTTTTAAATCATAAGTATTTATGATTGACGAGCCATAGTAATTGCACCTATTAAAGAAACTAAAAGAATTATAGAAATGAGTTCAAATGGAAGATAAAAATCTGTTGATAAATGAATCCCAATTTGTTGAACATAACTTATTAGGTCCTGTTCTAGAATCTGGTTTGATCTTGTAGTCCAAAGAATTCCGTACCATGACGTATCTGGGATAGTAATAATTAGTAAAAAAAAAATACTTGTACAAACCAGTGAAGTAACCCCATCTCCAAGGGTCCAAAGGCGGGAAACATTGGAATATTCTGAGCCATTTATGAACATTACAGCAAATATGATTAGGACATTTATGGCTCCCACATAAATAAGAAGTTGTGCAGCAGCTACAAAATAAGAATTCGATAGAATATAGAATAAGGATACACAAACAAGAACCAATCCCAACGAAAAGGCAGAATAAATTGGATTGGTAAATAATACTATTCCCAGGCCCCCAAATATAAGAACTGATCCCAGAAATACTACAACAATATTATGTATTGATCCAGGTAAATCCATTATGTATGAAATAAGAAAATAAATAAATCGAAAGATTTCATGACCTTACTGAATAGTCCAGGAAGTAAAAATTAGTCTATTTTTTTAATTGTTTATGATACCGTTCCTAAATAAAATCTTACTAATTGGTAATTGTTCTTGAATCAAGATATTTACCTTTGTCTATTTTTATTTGAGTCGAATTCATAACTGTTTGAATTGTGTAGTCTACAATTACTGACATTGGTAACCGACCCAAAGCGATTTGATTATAATTCAATTCGTGACGATCATAAGTAGAAAGTTCATATTCTTCAGTCATTGATAAACAGTTAGTGGGACAATATTCGACACAGTTACCACAAAATATACAGACACCAAAATCTATACTATAGTTAAGCAATATTTTATTTTTAATATCCCCTTCAAATCTCCAATCAACAACAGGTAAATCTATGGGGCACACACGAACACATACTTCACAAGCAATACATTTATCAAATTCAAAGTGGATTCGACCACGGAAACGTTCTGATGTGATCGACTTTTCATAAGGATACTGAATAGTTACAGGTAAACGATTTGCATGGGATAAGGTAATTATGAAACTTTGACCAATATACCTTGCGGCTCGTATTGTTTGTTGACCATAATTCATGAACCCAGTCACCATAGGAAACATATTGTAGATATCCACGAATAAGTTGATGTTTCTTTCTCTTGTTTAAGAGAGGTTATGAGTCTAGAATACCATTATCATATTGTGTTATTTATAGTGAAACAAGTTGGGAAGACGTTGTCAATAATAAATTACCTAGAGAAATAGGTAAAAGAAATTTCCATCCAAGATTTAATAGTTGGTCCATTCTCATCCTGGGTAAAGTCCATCTTGTTGTGATAGATATAAAAAGAAACAAATAAGCTTTAGCTAATGTAATAAAGATACCAATTGTCATTCCAAAGACTCTAGCAATTTGATTTATTCCGAAAAGTTCAGGAACAGATATGTATGGAATAGATAAATTCCACCCACCTAAATAAAGAATTGTTACAAATAATGAAGAAACTAAGAGATTTAGATAAGAAGCAATATAAAATAAACCATATTTGATACCAGAATATTCGGTTTGATAACCTGCTACTAATTCTTCTTCTGCTTCTGGTAAATCAAAAGGTAATCTCTCGCATTCTGCTAGAGAAGAAATTAGAAAAACGATAAACCCTATAGGTTGACGCCACATATTCCACCCCCAAAAACCATATTTTGACTGCGCCTCAACTATATCAACTGTACTTGAACTGTTCGATAATCATAGTCGATAATAACATAACTGTTCTCACCGCTATTCCAAAACCGTACATGAGACCTCAGCTTCATACGGCTCCTCTATGGCCGCGTACAAATAAATGTAAGGACTAGTTCGGTATTATTATAGGTATCTTTGTGGGGTGGGGTAGATAGAATAAAAATACCGTGTAGAGTCCCAAAAATTAGACCAATGGAATTCTGTCTGCTAGAATAAAAAAAAAAAAAGGCGCTTCCGAATTGATCTCATCCCTTATAATGAAATCTTCCGTAATAACTTAATCTTTCAATAAAATACTCGTTATATCAAGAGATAAAAAGAATTTAGACATTCTTTACTGAATCATAAAGAATAAGAATTTAATATATACATATATATTGGTATAGATGTAGGAAAAAATAAATAAAGATCTTTTTTATATTCTATTTCTTTTGTTCCTGTTCTTCTTTCTCATAAGAGGTATTCCTGAGAATAAAGGATTAATTCGTTCTTGATAGTTATTTCTTGAATCAGTGACTAGGAGCATACTCTAGATCGGAATCGTGGGGAAGTACTGCTTGATCATTTCTACCAACTTAAAGCCCCTATCATCTTATGATTCGTTATGTGGAAATACCTCTTTTTTGATACCTTACATTATCTCTATTACTAATCCTTTGTGTACCTTGGTGTTCCTAACCGTCCACTGATTTTTGATTGATCTCCTGTATGGTAATACATACAAGACAGTAATCCCATACAGTTGATCTTTTGTACCCGCTTCAAGATATGATGAAATCTCAATCTTGGGATAAAGAGTTTATACTCCTTAATGTTTACTTCTGCTTTATCCTTGTATATAGGGAATGAGATTTTCTCTTTTTACTACACATTGATAAGCTGTTTTGTTTTACTCATATAACTATCTGGTTTAACTCATCGACCTGAATAACTCTGATGAATAAAAAAATAAAAATATCTATATCTATCCAATACATTAATTCCTCTTTCCTTTATTTCATTTTGAGGTCAAAGTTCATGTTCTAACGAATCACACGTAGAGATATTGATAACACACATAGAGTTAATGGTATTTCATAACTAATAGATTGAGCCGCAGCTCGCAAGCCACCTAAAAAAGAGTATTTATTATTCGATACATATCCTGATATAAGAAGCCCAATAGGAGCAATACTTGAAATGGAGATCCATAAAAAAACACCTATACTGAGATCAGCTAAAACAAGTCGATACCCAAAAGGAATTATTAAATAACTTAATACAATTGATATGACTGCTATAGACGGTCCGATACTAAACAAACGAATATCTCCTCTAGATGGTAGGAGGTCCTCTTTAAAAAGTAATTTAGTCCCGTCCGCTAGAGCTTGAAGAATTCCCAACGGGCCGGCATATTCGGGTCCAATACGTTGTTGTATTGCTGCGGATATTTCTCTTTCTAACCATACAATTACTAGTACTCCTATTATGATTCCCAATATAAGGGCCAAAGCAGGGATAAATAGCCATATGAGTCCATAGACTTCTTTTAAGGATTCTGATTTAGAAAAATAATTGATAGTTTGTGCTTCTGTTGTGCCAATTATCATTTCAACGGTCGACTTCTCCCATAATGATATCTATACTACCTAGTATTGTCATGATATCAGCCAATTTCATTCTTTTAATTAGCTGAGGAAGAATTTGCAAATTGATAAAACCGGGCGGACGAATTTTCCATCTCCAGGGGAAAACACTATTATCTCCTATCAAATAAATTCCTAATTCTCCCTTTGGGGCTTCTACTCTTACATAAAGTTCTTGTTTCGATAATTCAAAATTAGGCGAAGGTTTTTTACTAATGAATCTATATTCAAAATCATTCCATTCGGAATTCCTTGCTCTATCTAAGCGCCGAATTTCTAAATTCTCATAGGGTCCTCCGGGAATTCCTTCTAAAGACTGTTGAATAATTTTTATGGATTCCCTCATTTCGCCAATTCGTACTAAATAACGAGCTAATGAATCCCCTTCTTTTTGCCATTGGACTTCCCAATCGAATTCATTGTAACATTCATAATGATCAACTTTACGAAGATCCCATTGGATCCCAGAAGCTCGTAACATGGGTCCTGATAAGCCCCAATTTAGTGCTTCTTCTCCACCAATAATGCCCACTCCTTCAACTCGCTCCAAAAAAATGGGATTCCGCGTAATAAGTTTTTCATATTCAACAACACTTGTTAAAAAATAATCGCAGAAATCTAAACATTTATCTATCCAACCATGAGGTAGATCAGCAGCTATTCCTCCGATGCGGAAATAATTATGCATCATTCGCATACCTGTGGCAGCTTCGAATAGATCATATAGCAATTCTCTCTCTCTGAAAATATAGAAAAAGGGAGTCTGCGCACCGATATCCGCCATAAAAGGCCCAAGCCATAACAAATGCGAAGCTACACGACTCAGCTCTAGCATAATTACTCTGATATAGCTGGCCCTTTGGGGTACTTGAACATTTCCCAATTGTTCTGGTGCATTTACTGTTATTGCTTCGGTGAACATAGTAGCTAAATAATCCCAACGTGTTACATAAGGAAGATATTGTATAATTGTTCGGTTTTCCGCTATTTTTTCCATCCCTCTGTGTAAATAACCCAATACGGGGTCACAGTCAATAACATCTTCACCGTCGAGAGTTATAATAAGTCTAAGAACACCATGCATCGATGGGTGATGAGGGCCCATATTGACTATCATGAGATCTTTTCTTGTAGCCGGTACAGTCATATCTTTTCTTTCCTAATTCATTATTCCATGAATTTCTCAAAACGAGGTTTATAAAAATAAAAACCTAAAAAAAATTTCAAATGAATCCTCAAATTAACGAGTTTTTAGCTCCCGAATATCTAACTGACTAATTAATTTTTTATAACTTACTCTATTTTTCTTTGACAAATAAGCCAACAGCCGTTGACGTTTTCCCAGAATTTTTCGTAGACCTCTTTGAGATAAAAAATCTTTTTTGTGCAATTCTAAATGCGAGGTGAGTCTCCGTATTTTATTGGTAAAACTGAATATTTGAAATTCAACAGACCCTTTGTTTTCTTCTTTTTCGTCTTGCAGAATAACTGAAATGAATGAATTTTTGACCATAAAAAAATTCTTCTATCTTTATTATTTTTTATAGATTTTACCGATCAGGAAAAATAATAATTATTATTATATTATGTTATGATTATGTCAGTCATTTTAATCTGATATAAACAAAAGTTTAGATTTATTCATACTTTTTTATTCTATCGAAATCCCATTTTTATTTCAAACATAAAATTAGGATTTCGATAGAATAAAATATAATACATTGATCCAAAAATAAATCAATATCATGTACTAAAATGTAACATATGCATATGTACATCTTTCGCCATATATCAAATATGTTATGTCAGGTGATATATAGGAAATATAATAATAGTTTATTAACTTATTCTGGATTGGGGATACATATATATCCTTGACATACTAAAACGACTACTATTATGGGTATCAAACCAGTAACGATTCATACAAGCTAAATCCTCTAATCGGTAATTAGGCCAAAGAAATAATTTTAATTTAATAAAGTTGTTTGCATCTCTATTAAGATGCTTGTCCTCATTAAAAAATTGTCCACAGTTTATTATTTTGTTTTCGTTGCAAAATTGTGGATTTTTATCTATATAATTCCAATTCCAGAAATTGAAACAAATTAGAATTCTCAACTCTCTCCGACGTCGATGAGATAGAATATGTTCAGGAACAAGAAAATTATAATTATTTTTTTTTTCTTCATTCACAGGCATATCGCTATGTTGTGCAATGGATTTGTCTAAATTATTCTTATCAACATTTTGTTTTTTTATGAATTTTTTATTAGTTTTAACTTTATCTTTATCAACTAATGAAATACTTATGGTTTGATAGATAATAAATTGCCCATCCCTTTTTATGGATAAACGAAATGGTTCGATAATTAATATTGCTTTTTTTATCAATTCTGTAATAACATGATCCTTTTTAATCCGCATTACATCCAGATACATTTCTCCTCTTTGAATCGAGGCTATAGTAATTTGCTTTGCATTTGTCAATCTAAGTAAGAGACAATATACCTTAATATTATTGAACATTCTTTGACTAAAAAAATTATCCCATCTTAATTGAAAAAGGAAATATTTTTTTAGTAAAAAATCTAGTTCTCCTTCCTTGATCTTCTTAGATTCTTTTTTATTTCTACGTTTTTTAATGTCTGATCCCGCGCAATTATCTTCAACATCTTTTTTTTCGTTTTGTTTTCCTAGATCATATCCAATTGGATATTGTTGTTTGTTTTTTTCTTGGTTAGAATTTTCTAAATCAATATATTCTTTTTGATTAGATAATATGGGAAGGTTTTTTTTTTTTTTTATGTTGATGCTTTCATATTGACTAATCTTTTCATTTTTATGAAAATCTAAAAGAATAAATTGGATTGGTATAATCCATGGTTTAATTTTATATGTTTCAAAAAGTAGCGCAAATTCTGGTAAGAACCCAGATTTTAGTTTTGCTATAGTGGGATTATGATATAACCTTTTTTGATTCATTCCCATCCAATCAAAAAAGTTTTTTTTTTTCTTGTATAAGTTGATTTCTTTATGAAATGAAATATCTTTCTTTTTTATTTTGTTTTGATACTTATTAGTTTGAGTCTTAGTATTTTTATTAATCTTGATACCAATATGCGCATTGGTCCAAGTCTCGATATCAATATTTTTTATAAGACAAAAATCGAGAATTTTACAATCAAAATATTTTCTATCCCGATTTATATTCGTATCAATAGAATATATTTCCTCTAGATAATCACTAATAGTTGTACTTACCAATAGATAAAATGCGTCGGATTTCGATGTATTGAAATTATATAAATATGGGATCTCCCGGTTCTCCTTTACTTGTACTGTTGATCCATAAAAATAGGAGTTTTTCTTATCCCCATAATTAATATATTCATAATTCATATATTTATGTGATAAAAGATCATATCTGTAGTGTTTTTTAACCAATATAGAATAATCTTCTTTTACATAATGACTTAATTGGTCTTTTTTGTTTTCATATGAATTAAATTTAATTGAGTCTTGATTTTTAATCATACGAAGTTGATTTACTCTATTTCGCCATTTTTTCGGGACTAATCGAGACCATTTGATCCGAGAAAAATTGTATTGATAAAAACCCTTTAACCAGTTTTTCCAGTCATTCATTCCAGACTTTTGAATTTTATTATGCCTTGATTTATAATCAAATAGTCCTCGTGTTATACAATAATCCTTTATTTTATCCCTAAGATAATAATGGGTTTCATGATCTTGAAATATATATTTCCAGTTATACTTATTAAGTAATTGGGTTTGTGATAATTTGTAAAATACATATGCTTGGGACAAGCAAGTATAACTATTTAAATTTTTATTACTAATATTAGTATTTGAAACCCACTTTTTTATAGTTGAAATGAAGTTCATTCTATTTGGATTTATTTCATCAATTTTTTCTTGATTTGTTTCATGGTTATAAGTGTATTTATTTAAAATTTTTTTTTTTGATTCAAAAAAAAGTTGTATATTGATTCTGGGAATGTTTATGGTACATAGCAAGATATCCATGTATATTTTTTCAATGAAAAATTTTATAAAAAAATGTGATTTACGTATTAATCGTATATTGTTTCTTTTTAATATCTGCCAACTAGATTTCTGTGATTCTGATCCTTTTCTTTTATCATCATAGGTTAAAACTGTTTTTTTATTGTCTTTTGTGATTTGTTCTATTTGATTCTTGGTTGTGATTATCCTATCATAAAGATCTTTCATTTTTTTTTCTATGAGTGAATAATTTGTCCAATTCATAGATCGAATTGGTATGGTCCATTCATGGTTAATTTTATTATTTATTTTTGAATCTTTTCCATTTTTATTTGGTTTATATACTTTCACCTTCTTCAATTCAAATGAAAAAATCAGATTTACTTTTTCTTTCATTATTCGCTTTATAACAAGAACTGTTTTGATGACCCATTCTTTTTTTTCTTTTGAAATTTGTAGAGACCATTTTACTCTTTCCTTTAAGACCCTTAGAACGAGAAAAAATAGTTTTTTTAGCTTTCTAATTTTTCTTTCGAATTCTTTAAAAATGGGTTCAAAAAAAGAAAGTTGTTTTTGGGGAGAACCAAAGGGAAGTTCCACTTCTACTCCCCATATTGTTAAAAAAGAAAAATTGTCTTTTTTTCCTTGTTTTTTCATTGAATCTATATAATGAGATCGTACCTTAGATCTTTGTCTTCGCCAAGGTTTCAGACGAAAAGGAAATAAAATCTTTATCTGAATTCCGTCTGTTAACCAATCTTTTGGAAATTCTGTTTCTGATAATTGAACACCATTATAGGTGCACTTAATGTGCATTTCTCGATTCCATTCCTTCAAATCCTCGTACCATTCAGGAAATTGCAATAATAACATACGGCCCATATTTTTAGCTATTATCAATGAAGGTAATACAATATATTTTCTAATAAAAGATTGTGTTACTAACATCAAACCTCTTATAACTTGAGCAAATGGAATGCTATCCCAAGTTTCTGCTATTGTTATTCGGTCATTTTCCTCTTTTTTTTCTCGTTCTTTTGTCCTTTCTTTATCAAAATCAAAAGAAGAATCGGAAATTTGCGATTCTGATTCTTTACTGACTCCATTTCTAAAAATGAAATTTATCATTTCAGAAAGATCAAAAGAATCAAAAAAAAATGTTTTGTTTATTCGATCCAAAAAAAGCGGGGAATTAGCATTTGCTTGAAACATTTCCCAAGTAACCGTTTTGCGTCTTTGAGCACGCATGGATCCTTTTATTATATCCCGACGAAAATCTGATTGTTGCGAGTAACGTATCAAAGCCACTTCTTCTGCTTCATCATTTTTACTAGTATTATTAATACTAGTAACAGAATTAGTATTCTGATTGTTATCAGTAAAAATTAACACCCGTTTGGCTTTTCTTGAACGAATCTCATGATCTTCCGTCGATTCTTCCTCATCTTCTTCTTCCTCCAGCTCTTCCAAATCATCAATTAATTTGTATGACCATCGAGAAATTTTTTTGCTTATTTCTTTTATTCCAATAGATTTCTTTTTAATTATTGTTTGATTATTTGGGTCGGTTGTAATTACATCGAATAAAAACTTCAAGAATTTTGATTGACTTTCTGAATCAATTCTTTTAGACTTCGATGAGAATTTCTTATCAAAATCAAATGAATTCTTTTTATTTTCAAATTCTTGGGAATTATTAGGAATAGGAAGTAGACCATGAATCTTATTTATCCAAAATATTTTTATGGAATCTTTTCTAGAAGTCATTAAATCATTTATATTTGCGCGTGAATCGAACTTTTTTATTATTCCACGATATGGCCCATTTAAAAAAGGATCATACGTTTTAGACAAGCATTCTTTTTCATTTTCATTCTCATCATTGTATAGTCTGGCCCTTTTTTCAAGCATG